AATCCAATTCTATTATTTAGATTAAGAGAAGTATATAAATTAAGCGAAATTAAAGAAGAAAAAGATTCCATGATAAGCAATCAGATAATTCACGAATCATTTAATCAAATTGCATCTCCGAGTTCGTCAAATTATTCATTGACGGAAAAAAAAACGAAGGATCTCGCTGATAGAACAAGTAAAATTCGAAATCAAATAAAAAGAATCTCAAAAGAGAAAAAAAAAGTAACTCCAAGAATAAAAAATCTTAGTCCTAACAAAACAAATTCTAATGCTAAAAGATTCGAAAAATGGCAAATATTAAAAAGAAGAAATGCTCGATTAATCTATAAATTCCCCCCTTTTTTTAAAATTTTCATTGAAAAAATCTACACAGATCTATTTTTATCTATCATTAATATTCCCAGAATAAATACAAAACTTTTTCTTAAAGTAACAAAAAAAATTATTGATAAATCGATTTACAATAATGAAAGAAAACAAGAAAGAATTAATAAAAAAAAGAAAACTCCAATTACATTTATTTCGACTATAAAAAAGCCATTTGATAATATTAGTAATATTAAAGAAAATTCACGTATTTTTTATGACTTATCCTACGTGTCACAAGCATATGTATTTTACAAATTATCACAAATTCAAATTAGGAACTCGGTAAGATCTGTTGTTCAATATCAAAGAATCCCCCCTTTTCTTAAGTCTAAAATAAAGGATTCTTTTGAAAGACAAGGAATGATTCATTCGAAATTAGCAAATAAAAAACTTCCAAGCTATGAAACGAATCAATGGAAAAACTGGTTAAAAGGACATTATCAATACCATTTATCTCAGATCGGATGGTCTAGATTAATACCAGAAAAAAGGCGAAATAGAGTTCGCCAGCGTTGTATAGTTAAAAAGGAAAATTTAAGCAAACGGCATTCATATGAAAAAGACCAATTGGTTGGTTCCAAAAAAAAATCGGAAGTATATTTATTATCCAATGAAAAAAGTAATTTTCGAAAATATTATAGATATAATCTTTTATCATATAAATTTATTAATTATGATAATAAAACGGAATGTTTTTTTTATAGATTTCCCTTTCAAGAAAATAAGAACCAAGAAATTTATTATACTTATAACAGGCCTAAAAAGGCCTTTTTTGATATATTGAGGAACATCCCTATTCAAAATGATCTAGGACAGGTTGATATTCCATATATGGAAAAATCGGCCGATAGAAAAAACTTTGATTGGAAATTTTTCAATTTTTATCTTAGCCAAAAAGCCGATATTGAGACCTGGATCATTATTGATACCAATAGGAATCAAAATACTCAAATTCCTACTAACAATTCTCAAATAATTTCTAAAAAAAATATTTTTTATCTTATGATTCCAGAAACCAATTCACCAAACCCCCACAAAGGATTTTTTGATTGGATGGGAATGAATGAAAAAATACTAAAGCGCCCCATATCGAATCTGAAATTTTGGCTCTTCCCAGAATTTGTGTTACTTTATAAGGCATATAAAACAAAACCTTGGTTTATACCAAGCAAATTACTTCTTTTAAATTTAAATAGTAGTGAAAATAAAAAGATTAATGAAAAGAAAAAGATTAATTTGTTGATAGCCTCGAATAAAAAGCATCGAAATCAAGAAGAAAAAGAACCCATAAGTCAAGGAGATCGTGGATCCGTTCTCTCACAACAAAAAGATATTGAAGATAATTATGCAAGCTTGGACATAAAAAAGGGGAAAAAGAGAAAACAATACAAAAGCAATACAGAAGCAGAACTAGATTTATTCCTGAAACGTTATTTGGTTTTTCAATTGAAATGGTGCACAACTTTAAATCAAAGAATGATCAATAATATCAAGGCATATTGTCTTCTGCTTAGACTGATAGATCCAAAAAAAATGACTATAACCTCCATTCAAAAGAGAGAAATAAATTTGGATAGAATGCCGATTCAAAGTAATTTAACTCTTTCAGAATTAATGAAGAGGGGGGTATTGATTGTAGAACCACTTCGTTTGTCTGGAAAAAAAGATGGACAATTTATTATGTACCAAACCGTAGGTATTTCGTTGCTTCATAAGAGTAAGCATCAAATTAATCAAAAATATCAAGAGCAAAGATATGTTTCTAGGACAAATTTGGATGAAACAATTTCACCACATCAAAGAATAAATGAAAATAGAGACAAAAATAATTTTGATTTACTTGTTCCAGAAAATATTTTATCGTTTAAACGTCGTAGAAAAGCGAGAATTCTAATTTGTTTCAATTCAAAGAATGAAAATTATACATATAGAAATCCAGTATTTTGGAATAGAAAGAACATAAAAAACAGCAGCCGAGTTTCACATGACAATAATTATCTTGATAGAGAGAAAAATCAATTAATGAAATTAAAGTTCTTTCTTTGGCCTAATTATCGATTAGAAGATTTAGCTTGTATGAATCGTTATTGGTTTGATACCAATAATGGCAGTCGTTTCAGTATGTTAAGAATACATCTGTATCCGCGATTGAAATTCTGTGAATAATACAATTTTTCTATATATACCCTAAACCCTATTTCTATATACCCTATATATAATCTATATTAATCTATATATAATATAGGGTATATGAAAGTAAACAAATATACAGATCACGTACTTTTCTTGTCTCACATCTCATTCTAGTATTCAATATGAAATGAATTATGAATAATATCTCAATTAGTTTTCCAAATGAATCAATAGAAACTTCTTAATTTTAGGTCTAAATTCTTCGATGCAAAAATGTACCAATCTTTTTCTATTCCTATCTAAATCCAATTTCCAATTCGATTGATTGGTTTGAATTCAGAAAGGAGTTATTTGGATTAAATTATTGTATATACCACATCAAAATTAATGGCATTATTATTACTTATACTTATTACTGATCGGTAAAATCCATATCTGTACAAGGGGAAAGGAGAGTTTTTTATGGTAAAAAATTCAGTAATTTCTATTATTTCTCAAAAAGAAAATAAAGAAAATAGAGGGTCTGTTGAATTTCAAGTATTCAGTTTCACCACTAAGATAAGGAGACTTACTTCACATTTGGAATTGCACAAAAAAGACTTTTCATCTCAGAAAGGTTTGCGAAAAATTTTGGGAAAACGTCAACGACTACTAGCCTATTTGTCAAAAAGAAATAGAGGACGCTATAAAGAATTAATTGATGAGTTGGATATTCGAGAAATAAAAACTCGTTAATTTGAAGCATGATATCATTTGACGAGCTTAGTCTTGATGAGCTTAGTCGTTTAAATTTTGATGAATTTCTTTTTACTTTCAGCAATGCATGGAAGACTGACTCGGGAAAAACTTATGATTACACCAACTACAAGAAACGACCTCATGATAGTCAATATGGGCCCTCACCACCCATCAATGCACGGTGTTCTTCGACTAATCGTTACTCTCGACGGTGAAGATGTTATTGACTGTGAACCTATATTGGGTTATTTACATAGAGGAATGGAAAAAATTGCGGAAAATCGAACAATTATACAATATTTGCCTTATGTAACACGTTGGGATTATTTAGCTACTATGTTTACAGAAGCAATAACCGTAAACGGACCTGAACAGCTAGGCAATATTCAAGTACCTAAAAGGGCTAGCTATATTAGAGCTATTATGCTGGAGTTAAGTCGTATCGCTTCCCATTTGTTATGGCTTGGCCCTTTTATGGCAGATATTGGGGCACAGACCCCCTTTTTCTATATTTTGCGAGAACGAGAATTGATATATGACTTATTCGAAGCTGCTACCGGTATGCGCATGATGCATAATTATTTTCGTATCGGAGGAGTCACTGCTGATCTACCTCATGGCTGGATAGATAAATGTTTAGATTTTTGCGATTATTTTTTAACTGGGGTTGCTGAATATCAAAAGCTTATTACACGAAATCCTATTTTTTTAGAACGAGTTGAAGGCGTAGGTATTATTGGCGGAGAAGAAGCATTAAATTGGGGTTTATCGGGGCCAATGCTACGAGCTTCCGGAATACAATGGGATCTTCGTAAAGTTGATCGTTATGAGTGTTATGACGAATTTAATTGGGAGATTCAATGGCAAAAAGAAGGAGATTCATTAGCTCGTTATTTAGTACGAATCGGCGAAATGACAGAATCCATAAAAATTATCCAACAGGCCCTGGAAGGAATTCCAGGGGGGCCCTATGAGAATTTAGAAAGCCGGCGCTTTGATAGAATAAAAGACCCTGAATGGAATGATTTTGAATATCGATTTATTAGTAAAAAACCTTCTCCAACTTTTGAATTATCCAAGCAAGAACTTTATGTAAGAGTCGAAGCACCAAAAGGAGAATTGGGAATTTTTCTGATCGGGGATCAGAGTGTTTTTCCTTGGAGATGGAAAATCCGACCGCCGGGGTTTATCAACTTGCAAATTCTTCCGCAGTTAGTTAAAAGAATGAAATTGGCTGATATTATGACGATACTAGGTAGTATAGATATCATTATGGGAGAAGTTGATCGTTGAAATGATAATTGATATAACAGAAATAGAAGCTATTCATTCTTTTTTCAGATTGGAATCCTTAAAAGAAGTTTATGGGCTCGTATGGATGCTTGTCCCTATTTTCATTCTTGTATTAGGAATCACACTGGGTGTACTAGTAATTGTTTGGTTAGAAAGAGAAATATCTGCAGAGATACAGCAACGTATTGGACCCGAATATGCAGGTCCTTTGGGAATGCTTCAAGCTTTAGCAGATGGTACAAAACTACTTTTCAAAGAAAATCTTCTTCCGTCTAGAGGAGATACTCGTTTATTCAGTATTGGTCCATCCATAGCAGTCATATCCATTTTACTAAGTTATTCAATAATTCCTTTTAGCTATCGCTTTATTCTAGCTGATCTTAGTATTGGTGTTTTTTTATGGATCGCCGTTTCAAGTCTTGCTCCCGTTGGATTACTTATGTCAGGCTATGGATCAAATAATAAATATTCCTTTTTAGGTGGATTAAGGGCTGCTGCTCAATCAATTAGTTATGAAATACCATTAACTCTATGTGTATTATCAATATCTCTACGTGTGATTCGGTAAGACATAAAAATTCCTCCATTTCTTTTCTTTCTAAGAAGAAAGTTAAATTATTTGAATATCTATTTTTTTATTCATCATTAGGTTGATAAATTAAACCAGATAGTTATATGAGTGAAATAAAACGGCTTATAAATTTGCTGTTAAAGGAATTCAATCTCATTTCCTATGTACAAGAATTAAGTGAAAGTAAACATAAGCAGTCAAGGCTGTTTACCCCAAGATTGGCTGATTAATCATCATGGCTTGAAGCGGGTTTAAAAGATCAATTGTATGGGTTTTTTTCTATACTATTACCATAGAGGTATTACCCTAATGAGAGATTCAAAAAAATAAGTGGATGGTTAGGAAGACCAAGATACACAAAGGATTAGTAATGGAGATTCTTTAAATTATCCAATAGGATATTTTTTTATAGAAAAGTAATTCGAATTGGGGCTTTAAGTTGGTAGAAATGATTAAGAAGTACTCCCCATGATTTCGATCCAGAGTATGTTCCTGTCCACTGATTAAGTAAATAACTATCAAAACGAAGAAATCTTTTACTTTTGATAATACGAATAATGCCTCTTTTTCTGAGAAAGGAGAATAGGAACGAAATAAAATTCTTGTTATGTAATGCAATGTCTAAATGCTTTTTCGTAATCGAAAATGAGAAAAAGATAGGTTGAAATATCTATGTAATATTCCTCTAAAATTTATTTTTTTCATTCAAGGGTAAAGTTTTTAATTAACAAAGAAAAATGAAAATTTTTAAAATATGAGATCAATTCCGAAGCACTTTTTTATTATTTTATTATAAATCTAGCAGACAGAATTCCATTAGTCTAATTATAGGCCTTAGGATAAGAATTTGATTCTCTATCGATCTTACAAACACATCAACAAATACATCAAGATAAATAAAGTTGAAAGGTTCTTATATTGATTTGTGACCTATGAGGAGCCGTATGAGGTGAAAATCTCATGTACGGTTCTGTAATAGTGACGAGAACAGTGATGTTATTGTCGACTATGATTATCTAACAGTTTAAGTACAGTTGATATAGTTGAAACACAATCAAAATATGGTTTTTGGGGATGGAATTTGTGGCGTCAACCTATAGGGTTTATCATTTTTCTAATTTCTTCTCTAGCCGAGTGTGAGAGATTACCTTTTGATTTACCAGAAGCAGAAGAAGAATTAGTAGCTGGTTATCAAACCGAATATTCAGGTATAAAATTTGGCTTATTTTATGTTGCTTCGTATCTAAATCTACTAGTTTCTTCGTTATTTGTAACAGTTCTTTACTTGGGGGGTTGGAATCTTTCTATTCCAAACCTATTTAGTCCTGAAATTTTTGACATAAATAAAAGAGGGAAAGTTTTTGTAACAATAATAGGTATCTTTATTACACTGGCTAAAACTTATTTGTTCTTGTTTATTTCTATTGCAACAAGATGGACGTTACCAAGACTAAGAATGGACCAACTATTAAATCTTGGATGGAAATTTCTTTTACCTATTTCTTTAGGTAATCTATTATTAACAACTTCGTTCCAGCTTCTTTCACTGTAAAGGAATAGAATATTCTATTCTTCATAACTTGTCTCAAACAAGAGAAAGAAACCAGTAAACTTATTTATAGATATTCAGATATGTTCCCTATGCTAACTCGGTTCTTGAACTCTAGTCAACAAACAATACGAGCTGCCAGGTATATTGGTCAAGGTTTCATGATTACCCTGTCCCACGCGAATCGTTTACCTGTAACTATTCAATACCCCTACGAAAAATTGATTACATCAGAACGTTTCCGAGGTCGAATCCACTTTGAATTTGATAAATGCATTGCTTGTGAAGTATGTGTTCGTGTATGCCCTATAGATCTACCCGTTGTAGATTGGAAATTTCAAACTGATATTCGAAAAAAACGATTACTTAATTACAGTATTGATTTTGGAATTTGTATATTTTGTGGTAATTGTGTTGAGTATTGTCCAACAAATTGTTTATCAATGTCCGAAGAATATGAGCTTTCTACTTATAATCGTCATGAATTGAATTATAATCAAATTGCTTTAGGCCGGTTACCTGTATCAATAATTGAAGATTACACAATTCGAACAATTTCTTCGAATTTATCTCAACTAAACAATGTATAAAACTCTTGATTCGCAAAACATTTAAAAATTCAAAAAAAATAGCTTTTAGATTTTTTTGCAGTTAAAGGAATGAGGTTTTTGCTTGGTCAATACAAAAGAACGGTTGGTTCGTAAGGGTCGTGGCTTGATTTTCATTTAAAATCAATTTTTATTCGAATAATGTAATATTTAATAATATAAAGATAAAGTTTTAACCTTTGCTTTCGAGAATAGATAAAAGTAATCCTGTACTTACATCAATCCAAATCACCTCC